TTTATACTAAAGTAATTAAATTTTAAAATAAATAATCTAAGACCAATAATTTATTATTTAATTAGAAAAATTAAATTTTTATAAATTAATTTTTATAGTTTTATTTTTTTTTAAATCAATAAATTAATTTTTAAAATTTTTATAATTAACTCTCTTAATATTATATTTAAAAATTTTTATATTTTTTTTAAAAAAAAAAAACTACTAGACTTTGTCTGTTAAGTGTTTTCAAGACACTAATTTAATAGTTAAATTAAAACAAATTTTTCTCAATAATAGTTAATAAGCGGGCTACAAAAATAATAGCTGAAGTAAGAAACTCTAAGAATTTGGCCTGTAAAAATGTAAGGAGGTTCAACAGGTGATATGCCAATTCAAGTTAATAAAGATACATCTACAATAAATAAAAAGAAAAGAATTTTATTAATTGGGTAAAATGAGCTAGATAAATGAGCTAAGTGTAAATAAGGAAGCAAATATAAAATAAAAATAGACGCGGCCAGAGCAATAATTCCTCCGATTTTGTTTGGGATAGACCGAAGAATTGCGTAGGCAAATAAGAAATATCATTCAGGTTGAATATGAATGGGAGTTACATAAGGATTTAAATTAAAGAAATTTTCGTCGTCTCCTAAAGTTAAAGGTATAATTAAACAGATAAACATAAAAATTAATCTTACGGCTACAAATCCAAATAAGTCTTTGAAGATAAAAATAGGATTAAATATGTATTTATTATTGGTTGATTTAATGCCTAAAGGATTTTTAGAGCCTGTCTCATGTAATAAAGCAACATGAATAATAGTTAAAGCTGTAATGATAAAAGGAAGAATGAAATGGAAAGAGAAGAATCGTATGATGGTAGGTGTATTAACGGAGGGTGAGCCCCATACCAAATCAATTAGATTTGGTCCAATATATGGTACTTCAGATAATAAATTTGTAATTACAGAGGCTCCTCAATAAGATATTTGATTAATAGGTAAAACATACCCTAAAAATGCCGTGGCTATAGTTAAAATGAAAATGGTAACTCCTGTAAATCAAGTATGTATATATATATAAGAATAATAATAAATATTACGTCTAATATGGTAATATAAGCAGATGAAGAAAAGGGAAGCTCCATTAGCGTGGATATACCGAATTAACCAATTTTTATTAATATTCTCTATAGAAAAAATAACTATGAAAAAAGATCTTTCTATGCTCGGAGTATAAGAAGATGCGAGAAGTAAACCAGTAATAATTTGAATAAATAAACAAAGAAATAAAAGAGAGCCTATATTTCAAGAAAAAGAAATATTTTTCGGTGCAGGTAAGTCTATAAAAGTAGAATTTATAATTATAATAAGAGAAGATTTGTTCTTGAGTTGGTTTGACATTTTTACAGAAAGTAGTTTAATAAATAATAATTTTGGAGATTATAGTTGAATAAAAGTCCTTTCTGATAAAAGATAAGCTAAAAAAGCTAATGGGCTCATATCTCATTTATGATTTATTCTCTTTTAAATAGTATAATCTAATAAAGATATTTCATTGATGTAGAAAATATAGATTATTTCTTACTATTACTAAAAGATTAGACAACTTTAATTTACAAAATTAATATTTTTTATTAAACTATTTTAGTGGTAGCTTAGACTTTCGTTTCTCCAAATTTACAGTTTAATATGTTGCATACAATACTAAGCTACTTAGTATTCTACTTTAAAAATCAAAATTTTATGTGCTCTTTACACTAAAGTAAATTAATACGGCATTCAGCATTTATAAGTTTGCAACTTATTGTGATTTCACTACATATTATTTTTTTTCATCCTTCAGTTATATTGTTTGTTTTTTTTTTATTATTTTCGTTAATTATAATGATTAGTATGAGATCTTGGTTTATAATTTGATTTTTCATTGAAATAAATTTATTATCTTTTATTCCATTGATTCTTTTAAAGAAAAATAAATATTCAGTTGAAAGCAGTTTAAAATATTTTTTTATCCAAACTATTAGATCTATTATAATTTTAATAGGGATAATTTTATTATTTATAAATATTAAATTTTATAATTTACTATTTATTAGAAGACTAAGTATTAAATTAGGTTTAGCTCCTTTTCATCAATGAATTGTAAATATTGTGGAAGGATTTAGTTGACCTTTAATGTGAGTTTTCTTAACTGTACAAAAAATTGGCCCTTTTGTGTTATTTAGATATATTTATAATATAGAGAAAAGAGTTATCTGAGTTATTTATTTTATTAGATTATTATGTGCATTTTTTGGTTGTTTAGGCGGGTTATATATATCTTCTTTACGTAAAATTATAGTGTTTTCTTCTATTTCACATAATTCTTGATTAATTTTAGGTATAATATTATCTACTTATCTTTGATTTATTTATTTTATTTTTTATAGAATTATTTTACTTTCTGTTTTATATATTTTTATAAGTTATTATATCGGCAGGTTAAATCAAATATTCCTAAAATTAAATTTTTTTACTTCAATAGTTTTAGGGGTAGGCGTACTTTCTTTAGGGGGGTTACCTCCTTTAAGAGGGTTTGTGCCAAAATTTATTTATATAAAAGAATTTTTATTATTTTATAATTATTTTATTTTATTATTTCTATTATTAAGAGTTTTTATTAGTTTATTTTTTTATTGTCGATTATTTATTTACAATTTTATTTATATAAGGAATAAAAATTTTTTTTTAAGGAGAAAAAATATAACAATTAATATTATTATATATATTAATATTATAGGGTTTATTTTTCTTCCTTGAGTTATATTTATTTATTTAAATTTTAAGTTATATAAACTAAGAACCTTCAAAGTTCTCAAAAAGAATATTCTTAAATTTAATTGAATTTTAAGTTAAAAAAAACTAGAAATCTTCCACATTTCCAATAAGAAAATCTTAAATTCAATTATTTTAAACCGTTGATTATTTTCTACTAATCATAAAGATATTGGAACATTATATTTCGTTTTAGGTGCTTGGGCCAGAATGGTAGGCACTGCTATAAGAGTTATAATTCGTATAGAATTAAGATACCCTGGAAATTTAATTGGAGATGATCAACTTTATAATGTAGTTGTTACTGCTCATGCTTTTGTAATAATTTTTTTTATAGTTATGCCAATTATAATTGGAGGCTTTGGAAATTGGCTTCTTCCTTTAATATTAGGAAGGCCTGATATAGCTTTCCCTCGCATAAATAATATAAGTTTTTGACTGCTACCCCCTTCTTTCTTATTATTATTAATAAGAAGAATAGTTGAAAGAGGAGTAGGAACAGGTTGAACTGTTTATCCCCCTTTAGCTAGATTAGTGGCTCATAGAGGATGTTCAGTAGATTTAGCTATTTTTTCATTACATATAGCAGGTATTTCTTCAATTTTAGGTGCTATTAATTTTATTTCTACTGTTTTAAATATGCGAGTTAGTGGAATATCTATAGATCAAATCACACTTTTTACTTGATCAGTGTTCATTACTGTTATTCTATTATTATTATCTTTACCTGTATTAGCTGGAGCTATTACAATATTATTAACTGACCGAAATTTAAACACCTCATTTTTTGACCCTAGGGGGGGAGGGGATCCTATTTTATACCAACATTTATTTTGATTTTTTGGTCACCCTGAAGTTTATATTTTGATTTTACCTGCTTTTGGTATTGTATCTCATGTAGTAAGTCAAGAAGCAGGTAAAAAGACTGTTTTCGGGGTATTAGGGATAATTTATGCTATGTTAGCAATTGGTATTTTAGGTTTTATTGTATGGGCTCATCATATATTTACAGTAGGTATAGATGTGGATACTCGAGCCTATTTTACTTCGGCTACAATAATTATTGCTGTTCCCACAGGCATTAAAATTTTTAGTTGATTAGGTACTCTTCAAGGAGGAAAATTAACTTTTAGGCCTTCTTTAATTTGAAGAATTGGTTTTATTTTCTTATTTACAGTAGGGGGTTTAACTGGAATTATGCTAGCTAATTCCTCTATTGATGTAGTTTTACACGATACTTATTATGTAGTAGCTCATTTTCATTATGTATTGTCTATAGGAGCTGTTTTTGGTATTTTTGCTGGATTTAGGCATTGATATTCTCTTTTTACTGGGCTTACTTTAAATAATGTATTATCTAAGCTTCATTTTTTTAGAATATTTTTAGGAGTTAATATTACTTTTTTTCCTCAGCATTTTTTAGGTCTTAGAGGAATACCTCGGCGATACTCTGATTATCCAGATGCTTTTATCAAATGAAATATTATCTCTTCTTTAGGATCATATTTATCTATGATTTCAATATTAATCTTTGTTGTTATATTATTAGAGTCTTTTATTACTAAACGAGCAGTCTTATTCTCATTAAATATAATTTCTTCTTTAGAGTGAAAACATACATTTCCTCCGGCCGACCATAATTATTTAGACATTCCTGTTTTATGTAGCTCTTAAGATGACAGAATTAATGTGATAGCTTTAAAATCTATGAATGGGTAAACCTCTTAAGAATTTTAACTTGGTCTATACTAAACTTTCAAGATAGCTCATCATCTGTAATAGAGCAATTAATTTTTTTTCATGATTTTGCCATAATAATCATTATTTTTATTGTTACATTAGTAGGGTTAAATCTTTTATTTATTTGTTATTTTAAATATACTTATCGGTTTTTTAATCAAGAGCAAACTATCGAAACGGTTTGGACAGTAGTTCCAATTTTTATTTTATTAATAATTGCTTTACCTTCTTTACGCGTGCTATATTTTTTAGATGATTCTTATGATTCTTATTTAACTATAAAAGTAATAGGTCATCAATGGTATTGGTCTTATGAGTATCCCTATTTTAAAAACTTATCATTTGATTCATATATAGTTCCTACTAGAGATTTATCAACAAGAGAATTACGTCTTTTAGAGACAGATAATAGGTTAGTGTTACCAATTAATTTACAAATTCGTATAATTGTTAGAGCTGCGGACGTAATCCATGCTTGAGCTGTACCTTCTTTAGGATTAAAAGTAGATGCAGTTCCTGGCCGGTTGAATCAAATTAATTTTATAATTAGTCGGTGTGGAATTTTTTATGGTCAATGTTCCGAAATTTGTGGAGCTAACCATAGGTTTATACCTATTAAATTAGAGGCGGTGCCTATAAGATATTTTATTAATTGATTAATTAAATTAGAGTCACGAGATGGCTGAAAAAGTGTAAATTTTTTAAATTTACCATAGTAGAAATACTTTTCGTGGAAAAATTAGTTAATAAATAATATTAATTTGTCAAATTAAAGTTACTAAAGTATTTTTCCATCCCTCAGATAGCACCTTCTTTATGAGTCTTTATTTATGTATTTATATGTCTTATAGTTTTTATTTTAAAAAATAATTTATTTTTCTTAAAAGATAAAAAAATTGAATTACTCAAAGAACAAAAATTTAATAAATCAATAAATTACAAATGACAATAAATTTATTTAGAATTTTTGATCCCTCCACTTTTTATGTTATAAATAATTGATTTTCTATCTTTATTTGACTAATAATTATTCCTTGCTCTTATTGACTGATAGGAAACCGACTGGAATGAATTTATTCTATTTTAATTAAATATATTTACATAGAGTTCAAACCGTTATTATTAAAAAGTAAATTTATTCTTTTAGTTGTTTTATCTGTTTTTTTATTTATTCTATTCAACAATACTATAGGGTTATTTCCTTATGTTTTTTGCGCGTCAAGGCATATAAGCTTTACATTAAGACTAGGCTTGGTAAGTTGAGTAAGTTTAATGTTATACGGTTGAATTAATAATTACCGTAATTTATTGATTCATTTAATCCCACAAGGGACCTCTAGAATATTAATACCGTTTATAGTATTAGTTGAGACAATTAGAAATATTATTCGACCTCTTACTTTATCTGTTCGATTGTGTGCTAACATAATTGCAGGTCATTTATTAATTAGACTTTTAAGATCTTCATTGATAAACACTAATTTTATTATATTTAGGCCTTTAATTTTAGGTGAATTTGCTTTAATAATTCTAGAAATTGCAGTAGCTTTTATTCAAGCTTATGTTTTTAGAATATTATTTACTCTTTATACTGCAGAATTATCATCATAATGACAACACATAGAAATCATCCTTACCATTTGGTTGAAAAAAGTCCTTGGCCAATTATTACATCTTTCGGAGTTTTTTTTTTATTAACCGGTCTAGCAAGATGATTTCACACTTACAGATTTAAATTAGCTTTTATTAGCTTATTAACTGTTAGCTTATGTTCTTATCAATGATGACGAGATATTTCCCGTGAAGGAGCTTTACAAGGTCACCATACAATTAGAGTCATTAATGGTTTACGATATGGTATAATTTTATTTATTTTATCAGAAATTTTATTCTTTTTTTCTTTTTTTTGAGCTTTTTTCCATAGTAGGTTAAATGCTACTGCAGAAATTGGATTTATTTGACCCCCAACTGGCATTAATGTATTTAACCCTTTCAAAATTCCTTTATTAAATACTATTGTTTTATTAGTGTCAGGAGTTAGAGTTACATGAACCCATAATGCAATTTTACAAGGTCTTCATACTCAAGCAATACAAAGACTGACATTAACTATTTTATTAGGAGGATATTTTACTTTACTCCAATTATTTGAATATTTTGAAGCTTCTTTTAATATTTCGGATTCTATTTATGGTACTGTATTTTTCGTAGCAACTGGCTTTCACGGACTACATGTAATCATTGGGAGATTATTTTTAAGAGTTAATTTATTTCGTTTAGTAGCAGGTCAATTTTCTAGATATCATCATTTTGGACTGGAAGCTGCAATTTGATATTGACATTTTGTTGATGTAGTATGATTGTTCTTATTTGTTTTTATTTATTGATGAGGTTCTTAACATATTTATACTTTAAACAGTCTTTTTATTATTTTAATTATCTTATCAAATATTATTTACATTGTAGCCAATTTCTTAGGAAAAAAAATAAAAAAAGAACGCAGAAAAAATTCTCCTTTTGAATGTGGATTTGACCCTTTCAAGAAAGCTCGAACTGCTTTTTCTATCCGATTTTTTCTTATTAGAATTATTTTTCTAATTTTTGATATTGAAATTGTAATTTTATTACCAGTAGGACTCTTAATAAATTATTATTTAAATTCATATTTTTCTTTAATTACAACAATTATTATTATTATTTTAGTTGTCGGTTTGGTCCACGAATGAAATCAGGGAGCTTTAAATTGAGTTACTTAGATTTTGAGTTGGCAGCAATTTATAATTTGCAATTATAAGAGGTATAAATGAATATAAAATCTAAGATATAAAAAGAACTTCTAATTCTTAAAAAGCTATTAGCTATATCTATTAATAGAAGCCAAATAGAGGCATATTATTGTTAATAATAAAATTGAGAATTCCTATTGTTTTTATAGTGTAAAGATAACATATTGTTTTTTCAAGACAAAGATATTTTAAATTAAAAATAAAATAGAAAAGGTTTGACTTCGAATCAAATAATGATTTATAATCCTATTTTATTTGAGAGGTTTAACCTTCCTTTATTGCTTCAAAATAACACTCTAAGAGCTACTCAAATATATAAAACTTCTTAAAATAAGAATTATAGAAAATATAGTAATTAAAATTACCTTTAAAAAACCTGTTATTTGTCTAAAAATTAACCTATAATTAATCATTTTAAAATTTTTATATAAATTTAAACCTCAAAGATATTCTAACCATCCTGAATCAATAATTTTATTTAAATAAACCCTTTCCTTAAAAATCCCTTTAGGTATAAACTGGGCCCTAATAATAGGTAAAAATATTATTAAATAGTAACTTTTTTTTAATAAAATTAATTTAACATTTAATAATAATTCTTTTTTTATTATATTTATATATATTATAAAAAAAAATATGATTATTGTTATAATAATATAAAATTTATTAAATGAAGAAAAAGTTACAAATGAAAATTTCATTAAAATAAATCTTCAATAGAAAAAAAAACCTCTACCGACTCTTATAATAATTATAGTAACTAAAATTTTTACAAGAAAAGTAGATATTTCCTCAATAACTCCTCTAGTTATAGATGAAGGTATACTTCTTATATAATATATTGTTCGAAGTCTATAAGTAATAGTAAGCCCTGTACCAATTATGCTAATTAAATGAAAAAATAAGTTTATATTATATGATAAGATATTCTCTAATAATAAATCTTTAGAAAAAAATCCAGCTAAAAAAGGAAATCCACATAAAGATATATTACTAATACTAAAAAATAAACCTAAAAAAGGACCTCCAACAAAAAAATTTCTCGTTAAACGTAAATCTTGCCTTCCTCTTATATTATGAATTATAATTCCTGCGCATATAAAAATAGTAGACTTAAATATAGCATGTGTAATTAAATGAAAAAAAGCTAACTCGGGCATACCTAATGACACAATTATTATTATAATTCCTAATTGACTTAAAGTAGATAGCGCAATAATTTTTTTTATGTCTATTTCAAAATTAGCCATTCATCCAGATATAATTATAGTTAAAGCCCTTACTACTAGTAAAAATAAATACACGAATTTATCATAAAAACAAGGAAAAAACCGAATTAATAAAAAAACTCCTGCTGTTACTAAAGTAGAGGAGTGGACAAGAGCAGAAACTGGAGTTGGGGCTGCCATGGCAGCCGGAAGTCAAGCTGAAAAAGGAATTTGAGCTCTTTTTGTAATAGCTCTTAAAATTAATAAAACTAATAAAAATTTTGACTGGCTGTCTTCCAATAAAAAATTTCAAGAGTTACTACAGTATATCAAACAAATTCTTATAAGTAATGTAGCATCCCCGATTCGATTTCTTAAAACTGTTAATATACCTGAATTACAAGCATATTCATTTTGGTAGTAAATAACTAAAATATAAGATCTTAGCCCTAAGCCATCTCAACCTAAAAGCAAACTAATAAGATTAGGTCTTAAAATTAGAAGTATCATGGAAGAAACAAATAATATTAAAATAATTATAAATCGCTCATACAGTTTATCCCCGTCTATATAATATTTTGAATATCCTCTAATAACAGCTGAAATTAAACTTACTGTAAATATAAATACACATCTTATTCAATCTAATATAATTAGGAAAATAATAGAACTTCTATTAAAGAAAAAAAATTCTCACTCTAAAAAAATTCTTTTATTGTTCTTTATTAAATAAATGAATAATATAAGGGATAAAAGCCTAATTAAAATTATAATAATTATATAAACATAGTAAATTAATTGTTTTATTTTCAATGTTTTGAGACTTAGTCTTCCTTATAACCACAATATAATATTTTCCTATTAAACTATCAAAACAACAAAATGATATAATTCTAATAATTATAATATTTAGAGGCAATAAATGATTAAACAGTACATAATAATTTAAAAATGAACAGTTTATAATAATATTTTTTCTGAATAAATAGACGTTGTGTTGACTTAAAGAATATAAATAAATATTATATGCCCCCGTCAAAAAAGTAATTAATATTAAAATAGTTATATTAATCTTTCTTCACCTAACTAGATTTACTAACATACAAATTTCCCTAAATAAATTTAAAGTAGGAGGCCCGGCTAAATTAGCTACTAAAAATATAAATCATCAAAATCTTAAATTAGGTAAAATATTTAACAAACCTTTATTAACATATAACCTACGAGTCCTAGTTCGTTTATACACTACATCAACTAAATAAAAAAGACCAGAGGAACAAAGTCCATGAGCAACTATTATAAATAAACATCCTTTAAATCCAATATCTCTTATAATTAATAATACTCTAATACATCTAGCTATATGACAAACTGAGGAATAGGCAATTAATAGTTTTATATCTATTTGACGTAAACAGAGTAACCCTACTAATAAACCTCCAATAAGAGCAATCCTTAAAAAAACATACTTTATATTAAATTCATTAGATTTAATTGTTATAGGTAAAAACCGAATAATTCCATATCCCCCTAATTTTAATAAAATTCCTGCTAAAATTATAGAACCTCTAACAGGAGCTTCTACATGAGCTTTAGGTAGTCAAATATGTAGTATATACATAGGAAACTTAACTAAAAATGCCCCTAGTAAAATTATTTCTATTCAAATACTATATTCTCTTAAATTTAAGTAAAAAAATATACTCCTGCCCCCTATTTTTATATTATAATAAAAAATAAACCCTAACAAAGGTAAAGATGCAAATAAAGTGTAAAATAATATATAAATTCCTGCTATTAATCGCTCTGGTTGATAGCCTCATCCTAAAATGATTAATAAAATAGGAATTAAAGAAGACTCAAAGAAAATATAAAATAATAAATAATCTTTTACAGAAAACCTAACACATAAAAAAATTAAAAGTAAAATATTAAATAAAATAAATCACTCTCGATTCTTTCAATAAAGTTCCCTCAAACTAACTATAATTCTTAAAATAATAATCCAAACTCTTAATATAATTAAATTATAAGAAAAAAAATCAATATTATTTAAAAATGAAATATAAGTATTTAAAAATCTTCAATTTAATAAAACTAAAATTAATATAATAGAAGATAATACTATTAGTATTTCTACAATTATACCTATTAAAATAAATCTTCTAAGTAATAGTAAAAGGATTATTAGCATCTCCTAGAGTTGTACCATCTTATAAAATTTATCCTATGAGAAAATCTTGATACAATTATCAAAGATAATCCTAAAACTCCCTCACAAGTTATTATTACCAAAAAATACAATAAATAATATATCTCACCTCCTAATGTTATTAAATTTATACTTATTAATAAAAATATTAATAAAGAAATATACTCTAAAGTTAACAACCTAATTAGTACATAGGTACTATTAAAAATAAACTTAATCAAATTCATAATTAAACCAAATATAATTACTAAATAAATTATTAACATTATTTGCCTTATCTTTTCATTTTTGTCCTATATTTGCATTATTACTTTTTTTTATTCTGTTCACCCTTTATTTATGAGAGCTATAATTGCTTTACAATCAATTCTTATTGGCACTATTATCTATTTATATAACTCTATTTCTTGATTTAGATATTTATTGTTTATAATTTTTTTAAGGGGAATAATAGTAGTATTAATCTACGTATCTTCATTAGCTTCTAATTTAGTTATAAGATATTTTTTTTTAGATTTTCCTAGTATTGTACTATTTGTATTACTATTCTCACTTTTTCCATTTATATACTTTAATCTCAATGAATTTTATGATAATATTTTAAATTTTTCAAACTTAACTAACTTAATCTTCTTTTCCGGTAAAGTATATACTAAAGACATATATTTATTTACTATCTTAATTATTTATTATTTACTGGTATTGTTAGTATTAATTGTAAAAAATGCATTTTTTACAAAAGGACCTTTACGATCTAATTAATGTTAACAAAATCTTAAATAATATATAAATATTATTAATCTAACAGGTAAAAAAATCTTTCAAGCTAATCCTATTAATTTATCATATCGAAATCGAGGTATAGTAGATCGAATCCAAATAAATACAAAAGCAATTATCATAGTTATAATCAACAGATAAACACCAGTATTTTGATAACCTAAAAAAATAATTCTAAATAAGAAAGATATAAATAAAATTCTTCTGTACTCCGCTAAAAAAATTAAAGTAAATCCTCCCCCTCTAAATTCAGTGTTAAATCCTGAAACTAACTCTGAACCTCTTTCGGAAAAATCATAAGGTGTACGGTTTGTTTCTGCCAAACTTGAAGCCAACCAAATTAACCCTAAAGGAAAAAAAATTAATAAAGGAATTAGTCTTACCTTTCAATTTATTAATTCTTTAAAGTCAAAACTACCTTTAATATAAATACAACTTAAAATAATTATTATAAGTCTAACTTCATAAGAAATTATTTGGGCTATCGCCCGCACTGAACCTATTATAGAATATTTACAATTTGAAGCTCACCCTATTATTATAATAGGGTAGACTCCTATTCTTCTTAAACATATAAACATCAAAACCCTTAAAAAAAGATCAAGACCTCCTTCAATAAAAGGATATACTACTCATAACCTTAGGCTAAATATTAATCTTAATGCAGGTGAAATATAATAAACTATTATATTAATTATATGTAAATTTATATTTTCTTTTAAAAATAATTTAACCGCATCTGCAAAAGGCTGCAAAATTCCTCAATACCCTGTTTTATTTGGGCCGATTCGAATTTGTATCGAACCCACCACTTTTTGCTCTAATAAAGTTATAAAAGCTACAGAAACTATTACTAATAAAAACATAATAAGATAATTAACAATAATAATTAAATATTCCAATACTATTTGGTGTAACCATATATAAATTCTAAATTTATCACAATAATCTGCCTAAATAGTAAATATTAAAATTATTTGGTCCTTTCGTACTAAAATAATTATTAAATTATAAAAGATAGAAACCGACCTGGCTTAAACCGGTCTGAACTCAAATCATGTAAAAATTTAAAGGTTGAACAAACCTTCTCTTATAATTTCTACTTTATAAAGATATTTTAATTCAACATCGAGGTCATAATCAATTCTATATATAAGGCCTATCCAAAATTATTACGCTGTTATCCCTAGAGTAACTTTTTCATTTCTTTTTTATTTAAAAGATCATTCAAAAATTAATTAATTTTTACAAAAATTATTTTAAAAATTTTTATTTCCCCAATCAAAGTTATTCAAACCTCAGATTATTAATAAAATCACTCTTAAATTTTTCAAACTAAAGCTTCTAGGGTCTTATCGTCCCTTTATTTTATATAAGTATTTTTACTTATAATAAAAATTCATTTATTAAAATAAACAAACTTGTAAACTGTCTAACCTTTCATTCCAGTTCTCAATTAAAGAACAATTTATTATGCTACCTTAGCACGGTCAAAATACCGCAGCCGTTTAAACAATCACCGGGCAGGTCCTACTTTCTATTGAACAGAAAGAAATGTTTTTGTTAAACAATCAGAGTACAATTTAATTAATATATTTCAATTAACAAAAATACTAATTTAATCATTTTCTAATTTTTTATTTAATCTTAAAAAATAAAAAGCTAACTAAAAAAAATAATTATAATTTAATTAATTATTTAATACAAACTATAAACATAACTAATTTAAAGCTTAGTTTTATAATTATATGTTTTTATATTTTATCTTGACAAGCTTACCCTATCAAATTTAATCTCCTCTAAGAAAATAATTAATTATTTCGCTTTTAATTAGATATCATTATTTCCGTAAAAATATCACCTCTAAAGAACTTTTTCTTCCTTTTTTTATACAAACAAAATCAAAATTCTTTAGCTCAAATAATTTCGAAATCTATCTATAATTACTAATATTAATTAACCCTGATACAAAAGGTATTAATATTAATAAACTCTTTATTGTTTTTTAGTCCCTCTTCAGTACGTAAAAATGCCCAATTTAACTGGGTTTCTGTTATTGTAAATAACAGTAATCTCATTTTTAGAAACACCTTCAGGTGTTTCTACTTTGTTTCGACTTATCTCAAAGAGAGTGACGGGCAATTTGTACACTAAATTTATCATTTCATATATATTAATATATTACATTTAAATCCGCCTTTCACTAAAAATTAACTTATTATTGTATAATTAATTATTGTAACTAATCTAATTTTAAATATATCTGCACCTGGATCTAAATTCTTCTAAAACCTCATAATAATTTATTATTTAAAAATTATTTAAATGATGGTATACAAAATTAAATTCAAAAACAAAATAATGAGGATTATCAATTCAATAGACAAGTTCCTCTAAATAAAAAAGCCGCCAAATTTTCAAATTTTATATATAATCTTTTAAGGAAATAAATTTGATTGTAGTAGGGTATCTAATCCTAGTTCAAAACTTCATTTTTATGAAATATTAAGAATTTTTTAATAAAAAAAAAAATTTCACCTATAATACACAATAAAATTCAATTAATTATTTACCTTAATATATGTTTTTAAAAATCTTAGTCTAACCGCAAATGCTGGCACCAAATTTATTATTTTTTAAAAAAACTCTCTAAAAAAAATTTCATTAAACTAAGAAAATTATTGACTTCAAGAAATTAATAGATCAACAAATAAAAATAACAAAGATTTCAAATATAAAGTTTTTATTAAAAACTAATAAACAACAATTTAGTTTTTTTTTTTTTAAAAAAATATAAAAATTTTTAAATATAATATTAAGAGAGTTAATTATAAAAATTTTAAAAATTAATTTATTGATTTAAAAAAAAATAAAACTATAAAAATTAATTTATAAAAATTTAATTTTTCTAATTAAATAATAAATTATTGGTCTTAGATTATTTATTTTAAAAT